ATCGGATGAACTGAGTTGTAGACATGAAAGCGTAAGAACTCAACAGGATCCCCCTCGAATCAGAAAAAAAGAGGGGGTAGGTCCCGTTGAGCTCTTACTAATTAGAATAATTTATTCATATAAATGACAAAATGGATCTTTCCGATGTTTCACAAAACTTATTTCTTTCTGATTCTGAATTGCTTCAAAAAATTGATTCAGACCATCTCTTTCGCGATAGTATCGGTCGATACTTTCAAAGCGAAAAAAAAAGAAAGAGAGAATCACTCGATTCCCTCTTTCTGGATGACACAATCCCAATATAACAATAATATATTTCTATCGATCAGATATCACAAACCCTTTAATATAGTAAAATATACTAATAGAATTTTCTCTAGTTATTTTAATATAAAATAGAATTTATAAATTCATTGAATTTGTTCACTACTTATGTAATAAATCAAAAAACGGTTCTGATAAACCGGGAAAAATTGAAACCAAGAATAGGGATCTTTGACGAACGGGATCAAGAATTATTAATTATTTTATTATTTCGACACAAGAACAAGAAAAGGAATTTTTCTGGTATCAAAGACTAGGAAGATGAATAATCCCTTCTAGAATCCTTTGTTCCCTTCATTTTTTTTTCTATTCTCCATTTACTTATCTTATTTTTAATATCTAATCAAATTTCATTCTATTAGAATAAAAATGGATACATTCAATGACATTTCAATCTGGCACCAGTGACATAATAATACCGCTCCTATTTGCATTGTAAAAAACAAAGAAATAAAGAAGAGGTAAAATAGTCTTCCTCACAATATCCATACTATGACTAGTAATGCGGTACAAGTCATTCCCGAAATACGGTAGAAAAAGAATATAAACAAAAACAAGGAAAAAGTTTTTCATAATTTTGTGATCATACATAATTAAATTAGAGAATTGCCAACAAAAATTTGGTTTTTTTTACGAACTTGATGTTGATAAATACGCAGATTTAGAAATTCATTTCGGACAATTGAACCTTCTCAAACTGTTTCTTTTTAAGAACTAAAAAGATTTGTGCCAAAATAACAGATCCAAAAAAGAACAAAAGGCCTTGGACACGTAATGGATCTTGAAGGACTATTTCCGCATCTCCCTGACCAAATCCTCCCACATTAGGATTACTCGTTAATGGTTGATCCAGTTTGATAGATTCGCCCTCTGAAACAAGAAGTTCTGGTCCTGGAGGGATAATATCAACCACTTGACGCTCATTCGATGCATCCACTATGGTTATTTCATATCCTCCTTTTTCTTTTCGTATTATTTTGCTTACTATACCTGCTGCTGTAGCATTATAAACATTATTATTACTCTTACTCCCGTCGGGATAAATCTGACCCCTTCCCCTGTTCCCGCCTACGTATATGGGATATTTTAAGAAGTGAACATCTTTCTTAGTCGCAGGGTCCGGGGAAAGAATAGGAAAGGTGATTTCACTATATTTCTGACCAGGAACGGGCCCTATCACAAGAATATTTTTTTTAGTGGGACGATAGCTCTGAAAAGACAGATTGCCCATCTTTTCTTTAATCTCGGGAGAAATACGATCGGGGGGGGCTAATTCAAACCCTTCGGGTAAAATAAGAACAGCCCCCACATTCAAACCGCCCCTTTTCCCATTCGCAAGAACTTGTTTCAGTTGCATATCATAAGGAATTCGAACAACTGCTTCAAATACAGTATCAGGAAGTACCGCTTGTGGAACCTCGATATCCACGGGCTTATTAGCTAAATGGCAGTTGGCGCAGACAATACGGCCGGTTGCTTCTCGTGGATTTTCATAACCCTGCTGTGCAAAAATGGGATATGCATTTGAAACGGGTGCCCAAGTTATTATATATATCATGAGTGATACGGAAATAGATCGAGTAATCTCTTCCTTTATCGAAGAAAAGGTATTTCTAGTTTGCATGGTCCAATCATTGAGCCCCAAAATTTCTACAATAAAATTAGGTAGGTCCCTAGTATAGTTCCCTATCCATGATTCTGCTATTTACTGAAATAATCTTACTCGAATATAGGAGGCATCCTTCTGGATGGGTAGAAGGAATAAGTACAATTTTGAATGTTTTACTTATGTTACAAAGTAACAAACATTAGATTTTTCAGTCATTCATTGAATGATAAATCACTACAAGTGACGGAGATACACGATTTAAATAACGGAAGATCCAATATTTGAAAATTGTGTCCAGAATGACCGGAAAAGTGGAAACAAGACCGGATATAATTTGATCGTTATGAGAAAATCCAAAATCTTTGTAGACAGAACCAATCATTAGTTCCCAACCATGGGGCGAATGGAATCCTATACATAAATCAGTTAATAAAAGAATAGAAAAAGCTTTTATTGTGTCGCTTAAATTATATAGGAACTCTTGAACCCAAGAGTTAAGAATAACAAGTTCTTCATTACCAAGAATAGAATAACCACTTAGAATAATGAAACAGATTATATTTGTCGAGAAGTGCAAAATCGTATGGATACGATCCTCATTGTGCATCTTGATCAATTGGATCGTTTCTTTGTAGATTCCGATACGAAGCTTTTGTAGATGTGTTTCTGGGTATTCCTTTAACATTTCGTCCAAGAGAAAGAGTTCCTCTAATTCTCTAACTTTTTTTATAATACTCTTTTCTTGAATATCATTCAAAAAAATTTCGGATTGACCAGTATTCCACCAATTAGTAACCCAAGATTCTAGGCTTTTATTAAATAAAAGAGAGATCCACCAGGGCAAAAATACTATAGATGCAAGATATAGAAGGGGAATGAATGCTTTCTTTTTTGCCATTTTTTCGTCTTTGATTTTTTAATGAACTCACTTCATTCGTTACCTCTCTACACTACTAATATTTATATCAAACATAAGTTCTATTACAAGTCATATGGATACTATTATGAATCCATTCCCTGTTTTTTAGTTTTTGATTTGTGATTCATTAGTTAATCCTTGAATTTCGAAATAATACAGAAAGAAAATATCAAAGAATCCACTTTTGTTACTGTGGAGTTGATTTACATACGCATAAAAATTTCGGACAAAGACTGTTTTCTGTCTGTTCCGTATACGTCTGCTTTGGCTCAAATGAGCATTCTGAAGAAATTCCCGTTAAGTTATACTATTACTATGGTCTATAAAATGGTCTATAAAAAAGACTATTGTTTCTTTTCAGTTTTATCCCTCTTGCTACGAACTAAGAAAGCATTCATTCTGAACTTCATTTTTCAAAAAACTTCAATTGGTACACGCAAGAAATAGGCCAATTCGGCAGCCTTTTGCTCAATTTCTCGTGGGGTCAGATTCTGATCGGTACGAGTCAAGGGAATGGCCCCTTGGCCTCTGATTTCCATATAAAGGACACGACGTGCAGAAATACCCTCTTTAACTTCTATTCTGATGGACTGAATGTCTTTCATAAGGAATCGGAGGAAGATTCGACGATTTTTTCCAGGAAACCCCCAACGAAAAATAGACACTATTCCTTCTTTTCTATCGAATCGATCATAACCGCTACCTACATTCCACAAAATTGTGCACCACAAATAGGAGCTAATAAAGAGACCTGCAATCCCATAGAAAGACATTACGATCCCCTGTGGAAAAAAAATTATTTGCTGAGACGGAAATAAAGATATCAAATCCCTACCAAGATAACTGGAAGTTCCAACCAACAAAAACCCTAATGAACCTAAAAAAAGGATAAAGGCCCAGCAGAAATTGCTGATTTTTCGAGATCCTCTTATAAATTCTATCCATATACGTTCTGATCGCCAACTCATACTAGATCTCGTTGCATTTTATTGGAATTGTTAGAATAACAAAAATATATTTGACTTTTTTTGTTTCCGAAGTAACTCTAATCAACTAGCACTATTTTGATGTGAACCTTTACTTTAGGAGTAATTCATCGAATTACTTAGATCTAAAATAATAACATCACCTTTATATGATTCCCTATAGATACCTACATCCATATAGATATATTGATTTTACATCTCAACCATTCGTCGCCCGATCTGTTATATATTTTCGATTTTCAAATACTTATAATTCATTTCCTCAGATATCATGTTTACGCATGTATAATCGCTTATGTTTGGAGTCAGCCACATGTTAGACTCTAGTCTACTAAATAGATAGCTGTGTTATCGTCAAAGTCTAAGTTTTGAAAAAAAAAAATAGACGGCACTAGCATATTTAAAAAATCTTGTTTTTTTGAACATGAAGAGATAAAGAAGCCATTGCCATTGCCGGAAATACTAGGCCTACTAAAGGCACAAAAATAGAGGGTAAGTTTGTCATAGAATGGATACCTCGACTTAATATTTGTACCTGTTATTTATTGTTATATTAATATTTTTACCTGTTATTTATTGATTGTTATAAAAGGTATCTTAGAATTATACTAATTCATATATAATTATACTAAGTAATATCTACTTGAGTATATATAGAAAAGGAATGCGGAATGTCGAATTAAATAAATGGACTTACTCATCTTTCGACATGAAATATATGTATCATAATAGACTTTTGTATTATTTTATTTATTATCTTGTCTTATAATTTTTTTGAATAAAATTTCATAAAGATTTTCGTACAAATTACCCAAAAGTTCGTTATAATCCGATCCAACAACAGGGATTCGTAGTAAAACTAGAGATCCTCTAGAGATGTAGAAAGATGCAAGACTCTATGCCGCTATTTGCTATAGTTGGATTATATATCCACATGTAATGTAAGAAGGGAGCATGAAATTCATTTTATTCCCGCCAAATTTTGCGGAAGAAATAATTTGCTCTTTTATTTTGTTTAATAGGGGTTTCCTAATTACTAATCAGGAATATCGGTAAAAAAAATTTCTCCGCATGATTCTTTCTACAATTTAATCTTATGTTACCAAAGAAAAATCCATTCTTCGAATTTTTACTTTGATTCCTATAAAGTAAATAACTACTT